CTCTTTAAAAATTTCATTGTAAATTGAAATACTCAATACAAATAAATACAAATGTGGGAGAAATCAAGAAGATGCAACAGGATCGTTTATCTGATTGGTTAGTAAAACACGAGCTAGTTCATAGATCTTTGGGCTTCGATTGCCAAGGAATAGAAATAGTACAAATAAAAACCGAGGATTGGGATTCCATTGCTGTCATTTCATATGTATATGGTTACAATTATTTACGCTCCCAGTGTGCCTATGATGTAGCACCGGGGGGATTTTTAGCCAGTGTGTATCATCTTACGAGAATAGAGTATGATATAGATAAACCTGAAGAAGTATGCATAAAAGTATTTGCCCCTAGGAATAATCCTAGAATCCCGTCTGTTTTCTGGATTTGGAGAAGTGCTGATTTTCAAGAACGTGAATCTTATGATATGTTGGGAATCCTTTATTATAATCATCCACGCCTTAAACGTATTTTGATGCCTGAAAGTTGGATAGGTTGGCCCCTGCGTAAGGACTATATTATCCCCAATTTCTATGAAATACAAGATGCTCATTAAATGATAAGAATAAGAAACTAATGTTTAGTTATACGACTATGACACGATTCCAGATTTCATTCGAGCGAAGGAAGATTTTTACGCCCCGTTCTAGATGAAAGAAAGTAACCGGACTTTAATTCATATTATGAATAACCTAACAAAAAAACTTCATTTATATTCAAAAATTAGGAAAAGGTTATATCCATTTCATATGAGCAGAAACAATAGAATGAATCAAAAGAGTTCTGCACCATGAACTTTGTACCGCGTACATAACTTACTTAGATGGACCCCGGAAAGTCAAAGTAACGTAAGCAAGAGTGAAGAAATGGAATAAATGTAAAAAAAAATATGAAATTAAGAAATGAAAGAAAATACAGTATGATGAAACAAGAAAGAAAAAGGAGACGGCACTATAATCTCGCTTTGTTCTTTACCATAACCATACATATATTTTTTACTAATTCCTCCAAGAGGAAATATATATCTATACATCTAGATTAGTAACTGTATGCTCCATACTATTAACGAAAATGTATCCCGATCCATCTTGATTACGATGAATTTGTATGAATATCTATCCGATACATTATTTACATGTCAGGAACCAGATTTGAACTGGTGACACGAGAATTTTCAGTCCTCTGCTCTACCAACTGAGCTATCCCGACCCCCGACCATTTCCCATGCATCATCCTGGTGTAGTGTTTGTGTCTATGTCAATTAAAGGGACTAAAAAGTAGTAAAAAATTTAACTAGTAAGCGTAAGGATAATGATATGGACTGTGAATGATTCAATAATAGAGATTATTTGCCCATATATGTTTATTTGTAGAGGTATTGTATCTATCGAAATTGGGATAAGATCCAAGGATTTTAGTTCGGATACATTTGTGTTGTGAAAGAGTGGAGTGAATGAGAAAGATAGTGAATTTTGTTTGAACTGAATCGCTGATGAAAAAAAAAAGGAGGATAAATATTTAGGAAGTAAAATTACCTTTTTATTGGGGATAGAGGGACTTGAACCCTCACGATTTCTAAAGTCGACGGATTTTCCTCTTACTATAAATTTCATTGTTGTCGGTATTGACATGTAGAATGGGACTCTCTCTTTATTCTCGTCCGATTAATCAGTTTTTCAAAAGATCTATCAAACTCTGGAATGAATGATTTAATAATTGAATATTCAATTATTCTTTCAACTTCCATTGGACTGGATTCACAATAACTCTAATTATGAATTTTTCATATTATAATTATCCATATAATATAATATAAATATAATGGATTCGAGTCATGATTAATCGTTTGATTTGATATGTCAGTATGTATACGTATGTATTAGGTATATAGGAACATCTTTTCTGTAATTTTGATAGACGGATTCCAACTACCAACGAAACGTAGTCAACTTCATTCGTTAGAACAGCTTCCATTGAGTCTCTGCACCTATCCTTTTTTTTATTCTAGTTTGATAAAATTAAGGTTTATCAAACTAAGGATTTGGCTCAGGATTGCCCGTTTTAAATTCCAGGGTTTCTCTGAATTTGGAAGTTACCACTTAGCAGGTTTCCTTACTAAGGCTCAATCCAATCAAGTCCGTAGCGTCTACCAATTTCGCCATATCCCCCTTGATACCAAGATCCAGTTGGAATTTTCTTTTACTTATTTTGTTTGTTTGGACCTGTTTAATTCGTTAGATAATTTTTTCTATATTGAAAAAGTGTATTGTATGCTCCTATCTAGTTTTTTTGTCTATCCCCCATCAGTTCATATATATATTTTTATTGGATGAACTTTGTTTCAATAAGAAATTGATTCTATCATTGGTGTATCCGGAATTCAATATGGATAGGTATATCCAACATATATACCTTTCCCCCTACCTTTCATTTTTACAGTGCGAATTAAAATAGTGGAACGGTCGATATTCATTCTTTTTTTTTCGTCCTATCTCTTCCCTTTCCGAATCAAACCAGAGGAATGTCTCATTTTTATTTAGATTGTATCTTTTCTTTATCCTTTTCTTATCTTAGCACCTATTATTCACTATAACTATATATAATTAACAATTATATTATAAGTTACTAGTTAATAACTAGTAAATTTCTATAATTTAATAGTTAATAACTAGTAAATTTCTATAATTTAATAGAACTGCTTTAAAAAATTTAAAGTTTTCAGAAAGAGTTCGATTTTTTCGAATTGTAATTTACAATTGGATTAAATTGATATTCATCATATTATAATTAATTAAATTAAATAAGTAAAATTCCATTTTTTTTATTTTATATCATTTTTTTTTTATTTTATATTAAAAATATATAATTAATATCCTTCTATTTATATATCTATTTATATATCTATTTATATATATATAAATAGTAATTTATTTTATATTAAAAATATATAATTAATATCCTTCTATTTATATATCTATTTATATATATATAAATAGTAAATAGAAAAGATATATATATATAAGACTATATATCTAAAATCTATCTAATATAGAAATTATTTGGAAAATAAAAAAAAAATACATATATACATATATGTAAATACATTATGTTATACATTATAGTTAGAAGTATATATTCTAACTATAGAACTAACTATATCTAACGATATAGATATAGTTAGTTCTATAATAGTTAATAAAATATAATAGTTAATAAAATATGAACTATATACAACTATATGGTTCTAGTTCATATTAAATATAAATATAGTTACTAAATATAGTTAGTATTATAAAATTAAAATAAATAGCTAAGCTAAGATTGGCTAATAGATGAAATCCGGTAGTTTCTTTGATTTCTATATACTATTTTTCTCTTATGTTATGTGATATGTGTATGTGATATGTGAGCCCGCTTAGCTCAGAGGTTAGAGCATCGCATTTGTAATGCGATGGTCATCGGTTCGACTCCGATAGCCGGCTTTTTTCTATCGATTTTTTACGTGATTGAGAGTCTCTCTCCCCATTTTATCAAAATGTTGAATAACTGATCCATCTATTATGTCGTGGTAACTTGCAACTATAAATAAAAAACAACATATTGGAAGAATTAGATCTCTTTCTACAGAACAAATCATAAAAGAACAAATTATAAAACGTAGCCACAACTTCCTATATATATTCCTATATATACAAAAAATTTTAAAATTATATTTATATATAGAAATTATATATATACATATATACCAAAAATACGGATAGTGATACAATTTATTTTATTCTACTTTTTTGTAGTATTTCAATAAATTTAGCTTTGCTTTGTTTATCCTTTAGTTCAGTCTTAATTTAGATTTCAGTTTTCATTTTTGTTTATTCTTAAACAATGAAATTTCAATAAAATAAAAAAGGAGTCTTTATGTCTCGTTACCGAGGACCTCGTTTCAAAAAAATACGTCGTCTGGGGACTTTACCAGGACTAACTAGTAAAAGACCTAGATCCGGAAGTGATCCTAAAAACCAATTGCGTTCTGGTAAAAGATCGCAATATCGTATTCGTCTAGAAGAAAAACAGAAATTGCGGTTTCATTATGGTCTGACAGAGCGACAATTACTTAAATATGTGCATATTGCTGGAAAAGCCAAAGGGTCAACAGGTCAGGTTTTACTACAATTACTTGAGATGCGTTTGGATAATATCCTTTTCCGATTGGGTATAGCTTCGACGATTCCTGGAGCCAGGCAATTAGTTAACCATAGACATATTTTAGTTAATGGTGGTATAGTGGATATACCAAGTTATCGTTGTAAACCGAGAGATATTATTACTACGAAGGATAAACAAAGATCGAAAGCTCTGATTAAAAATTATATTTCTTTATCCCCCCACGAGGAATTGCCAAAACATTTGACTTTTGACTCATTCCAATATAAAGGAGTAGTAAATCAAATAGTAGATAGTAAATGGATTGGTTTGAAAATAAATGAGTTGTTAGTCGTAGAATATTATTCCCGCCAGACTTGAACCTCACAAAAATAACAAAGAAAAATTCATAGAATTTTGTCTGTTTTCGCCGAAATAAAAATAAATAGATCTAAGGGCCTTGGTCCGAATTTTTATTATTCACCTATCACAAACGGACAAGCGGTAATATTTTTTGCTCTTTCTTTTTCCGATATTTGTATTTTACGTATCACAGTAATGTGATTAGGAATCGATAATTTATATCAAATAAGGGTCCTCTTGTTGAGATGATGGTATTTGATTTGATTCAGTAACGTTGGTGAATTAAGATAAACGGAAAGAGAGGGATTCGAACCCTCGGTAAACAAAAGTCTACATAGCAGTTCCAATGCTACGCCTTGAACCACTCGGCCATCTCTCCTACATAATCTTATTATTGACCAGAAACCGAGTGAATAGTGAATAGCGAGTCATTCATATTATTGCAATACAAGTGCGACTGATGAATAGTTCCATAGGAAAAATTCCTTTCAAATCAAATAAAATTTTCTATTTCTCAACAAAAATTTAGCTCATTAGCTATCCCATAGATCTAATACAAATTATTGAATCGTACCGTGTATTTTTATATTTAAATTGTATGACATGGCATATGCATGTTATGCAAACAAAAAATAAAACGGATACTTACCTTAGTCTAATCCATTTTTTTTTATAGAAAAATTATTTCGTTTTGTTTTTTGTTTGGATCATAACCAAATAAAAACTTCTCGAATTATCAGAATCCGCAGTACAATCCTTGGTTATTCAACTTAGATGAAATATTTATAGTTCCGTTCATTGTTATACTACGAAATTAGAATGAAATCGAATCTGATTTCAATATTTCATATCTCTCCTTGTCCAATCCAAACAAAAGGTCCACATCTTTTTTTAGAATTAGTCTGTTTTTATTTTATGTTATTTCGTACCGTACAATTCCTTTAGTTTGCGGGATCATTTTCCCCTTACCCTAAGGGTAATGAAAAGAATTATAGAATGGATTGTTAATTATGCCAAGATCTCAGATAAATGCAAATTTTATTGATAAGACCTCTTCAATTGTGGCCAATATCTTATTACGAATAATTCCGACAACTTCCGGAGAAAAAAAGGCATTTACCTATTACAGAGATGGTGCGATTTGATTCTTTTTTTTTTTTTTAGGTCCAGTATTACGAGAAAGAAAAGAGACATGGTTCGAGATAGAAAAAACCAAATTATTAAAATAAACCCACGCTTGGTGAAGGTGAAGTTTGTAGATAGAACAATTCCTTCTGTCGTGTATCCTCGATTGATGCAGCCTCGGATGCTTCAATTGTTGATTTTAGTATTTAGCGAAAGGTTACACCTATGGGTTCCGTATTGCGAGTCAATCCTACTCCACTAGTACCAATAGGCAGCATAGGGGAAGAAGCACTACACCTAGGAATCAACAACATGAAAACTTTGTTATAAATTACCCTTTTCCTTATCGGTATCGGGGCTAACAAGAATGGTTGGGACAACAAACATCCATCTCGTTCGTACTTTGGGTATCCGTATAACCATCAAAGATCGTTGAAGTGACTAATTCCTGGAAATAGGGGGCGTTGAGGACAAAGAAATTGTTGGAGTTACCATTTCCATCTAGTACTAATACAGTTGGTGTTAATAAAAAATCTCTTGCAGGAAGGCTGGCTAGAGATTTCTTGTAAAAATACTAGCTCCTTTCAGTTCATAATGAGAATAGTCAAATTTGAATTTCATGGATTATTTACCTTAGTACTATGCGCAGAAAGAAGGGAGGAGCCATATGAAATGAAAATCTCACGTACGGTTCTGGAACGGAGATTCTTTGAATATAGAATGAACGACCGTAACGGATGTTGGCTCAATCCGAAGGAAATTATGCGGAAGCTTTACAAAATTATTATGAAGCTACGCGACCAGAAATTGATCCCTATGATCGAAGTTATATACTCTATAACATAGGACTTATACACACAAGCAACGGAGAGCATACAAGGGCTTTGGAATATTATTTCCGGGCACTGGAACGAAACCCATTCTTACCACAAGCTTTTAATAATATGGCCGTGATCTGTCATTACGTGCGATTATCTCTACTATAGAAAGAAGGAAAAAAGATCCAATTAACTAGTAAATACTAGAATGAAATAGGTTTTCTACATATGCGTCGTCTAAAGCAACGGTTTTTATCAGCTGTAGCAAGTAAAGAGACTTCACGAGAACCAAAATTAAGAAGAAATGGATAAAGCCTATATACTCCATGGATAAAGGATTGAATTGATAGAGAAAGCACCGTAAAGATCAATTAGCAAGCTATTTGGTCGATAGAGTTAAGAACTGCTTTGCTTACTTATCCCGTGATACAGGATAAAAGTTAGGAATCAAATTATGTAATAGAGTTGATCCACTAAGGTATTGAGCAGCGGTGTAGCATCAGATCCCAAAGATCGTAAGTTCTTTTTTCTTATATTATATTAGGATATTAGGGAGGAAAGTCTTTTTCAAAAATTCTATATCTATATTATATAAATTGCATATATGCAATCGAGATAGTTACCTTTCAGAGAATTCTAACACTATATTTTAACACTATTATATATAGGATATAGGGTCGATCCATACTTCATTCCTCTGAAGGTGGGAGAAAAGATAAAACTTTTTATTGATCAAAAAATTAGAGTTTTAAACTTATGTAATTAACTTCTTCTGGCTAACCCAACAAAAATGGGATACTTTTATGACAATATGACAAATCTAATTCAATTAACATAAGGTAGATTAAGATGGGGCGCAAGCAAAAAGAATCGATTGTCGAGCCGTATGAGGTAGGAAACTCTCAAGTACGGTTCGAAGGGAAGGAGCTACCTATTCCGACCGGGGAGAACAGGCCATTCTACAAGGTGATTCTGAAATTGCAGAGGCTTGGTCCGATCAAGCTGCTGAGTATTGGAAACAAGCTATAGCGCTTAGTCCGGGTAATTATATTGAAGCAC